GTTCATGTGCCTTTATCTTTGGAGGCTCAAGCGGAGGCGCGGTTACTTATGTTTTCTCATATGAATCTTTTGTCTCCAGCTATTGGGGATCCCATTTCCGTACCCACTCAAGATATGCTTATTGGACTCTATGTATTAACGAGCAGGAATCGTTGGGGTATTTGTGTAAATAGGTATAATCCAAGGAATCATAGAAACTATCAAAAGGAAAGAATTGACAATACTAACTATAAATATACGAAAGAAAAAGAACCCTTTTTTTCTAATTCCTATGATGCAATTGGAGCTTATCGGCAAAAACGAATCAATTTAGATAGTCCTTTGTGGCTCCGGTGGCGACTAGATCAACGCCATATTGCTGCAAGAGAAGCTCCTATCGAAATTCACTATGAATCTTTGGGTACCTATTATGAGATTTATGGCCACTATCTAATAGTAAGAAGTATAAAAAAAGAGATTCTTTATATATATATTCGAACCACTGTTGGTCATATTGCTCTTTATCGAGAAATCGAAGAAGCCATACAGGGATTTTGCCAGGCCTGTTCCTATGATTCCTAAGCGAAGTAATTCTATGAGACCGAGGGAACTTCGGGTCTCCCTGGTTTAACGAGGACCCTAATTATTGAAAAATTTCTACGTGAATCAAGATCGAGAAAAGGGAGTTTTCCAATCACCGACTCAAATCCATTGTCAAACCCTACTCAACAGAATATGGAGGTACTTATGCCAGAAGGCACCAATCTGGTCTTTCACAATAAAGTGATAGACGGAGCTGTCATGAAACGACTTATTAGTAGATTAATCGATCACTTCGGAATGGCATATACATCACATATCTTGGATCAAGTAAAGACTCTGGGTTTCCACCAAGCTACTGCTACATCCATTTCATTAGGAATTGATGATCTTTTAACAATACCCTCTAAGAGATGGCTAGTTCAAGATGCTGAACAAGAAAGTTTCATTTTGGGAAAACATCATCAGTATGGGAATGTACACGCGGTAGAAAAATTACGCCAATCCATTGAGATATGGTATGCTACAAGTGAATATTTGCGACAAGAAATGAATCCTAATTTTCGGATGACCGACCCACTTAATCCAGTCCATATAATGTCTTTTTCGGGAGCCCGGGGAAATGCATCTCAGGTACATCAATTAGTAGGTATGAGGGGATTAATGTCGGATCCACAAGGACAAATGATTGATTTACCCATTCAAAGCAATTTACGCGAAGGACTCTCTTTAACAGAATATATTATTTCTTGCTACGGAGCCCGTAAAGGAGTTGTGGATACTGCTGTACGAACATCGGATGCTGGATATCTCACTCGCAGACTTGTTGAAGTAGTTCAACACATTGTTGTACGTCGAACAGATTGTGGTACCGTCCGGGGGATTTCTGTGAGTCCTCGAAGACAAAATGGGGTGATGCCGGAAAAAATTTTGATACAAACATTAATTGGTCGTGTATTAGCAGATAATATATATATAGGTTCGCGATGCATTGCCACTAGAAATCAAGATATTGGGGTTGGACTTGTCAATCGAGTCATAACCTTTCGAGCACAATCCATATCTATTCGAACTCCCTTTACTTGTAGAAGTACGTCTTGGATCTGTCGCTTATGTTATGGCCGGAGTCCGACTCATGGCGACCTGGTCGAATTGGGAGAAGCGGTAGGTATTATTGCGGGTCAATCTATTGGGGAACCGGGGACTCAATTAACATTAAGAACTTTTCATACCGGCGGAGTATTCACTGGGGGCACTGCAGAACATGTGCGAGCCCCTTCTAATGGAAAAATAAAATTCAATGAGGATTTGGTTCATCCGATACGTACACGTCATGGACATCCTGCCTTTCTATGTTCGATAGACGTGTATGTAACTATTGAGAGTGAAGATATTATACACAATGTGAGTATTCCGTCTAAAAGTTTTCTTTTAGTTCAAAATGATCAATATGTAGAATCAGAGCAAGTGATTGCTGAGATTCGCGCGGGAACAGCCACTTTGAGTGTTAAAGAGAAGGTTCGAAAACATATTTATTCTGATTCCGAGGGCGAAATGCACTGGAATACAGATGTATATCATGCATCTGAATTTACATATGGTAATGTTCATCTCTTACCAAAAACAAGTCATTTATGGATATTATTAGGGGAGCCGTGGAGATCCAGTCTCGTCTCCCTTTCGATCCACAAGGATCAAGATCAAATGAACACTCATTCTCTTTCGGGCAAACGAAGATATAGTTCGAATCCCTCAGGAACTAATAGGAAAGCAAGACCCAAATTCTTTAGTTTGGAGTTTTCTGGGAAAGGGGGGGGTGGGGTTCCTGATTATTCAGAACTTAATCGAATCATATGGACGGGTCGTTGTAATCTCGGATATACGGGCATTCTCGACGAGAATTCGGATTTATTGGCAAAGAGGCGAAGACATAGATTCATCATTCCACTCCAATTGATTCAAGAACGCGAGAACGAACTCA